TTGTAAGAAACTCTTTCTTTTAAATTATAAGACAAGAAGAAGAATAATAAATGGATTATCATACATATATTTCATGTAGAAAAATGAAATGAATAAGTCCATTTATTTAGTTCTACATTCCTTGCACTTATTATATACTCAATTATTATATATACTCACTTATAGTATAATTATATACGAATTCGAATTACGAATTCTAATTAATTATTAATTATATACTTACTAATTATAATTATTATAAGATATCTTTATAACAATATAAATATAAGAATAACAAAATCGAGGTACCCATTCTATGATAAATTTCGACTTACCCTCTGTTTTGGTGCCTTTAGTAGGCCTAGTAGTTCCGGCAATGGCAATGGCTTCTTTATCTCTTCCTATTCAAAAAAACAAGATTTTTTAGATCCAATGGGACCATCCATTTTTTTTTTCAAGACTTAGACTTGAATCATAACACAGATATCTATTTAGTGGAATATGGTATAAGGGGTGGTTTCCTCCGAACATAAATGAAAGAGCTTTTATGCATGCGGAAACATGATATATGGGTAAATGAATTATAGCTATTTTCAAATAGATCAAGATCGGCGGATGTCTGAAATGGAAAGTCAATGTATCTAAATGTGTGTAGATATCTATAGGGGATCATATGAAGGGGATGTTATTATTTTAGATCTAACCAATTCGATGAATTACTCCTAAAGGTTCACATCAGAATAGTGCTAGTTGATGAGAGTTACTTCGGAAACACAAAGAGTAAAGTCAAATTTATTTGGGTTATTCTCTCAATTCCAATAAAATGCAACTGGATCTAGTATGAGTTGGCGATCAGAACATATATGGATAGAACTTATAACGGGGTCTCGAAAAACAAGTAATTTGTGCTGGGCCTTTATCCTTTTTTTAGGTTCATTAGGATTCTTATTGGTTGGAACTTCGAGTTATCTTGGTAGGAATTTGATATCTTTATTTCCGTCTCAGCAAATCATTTTTTTTCCACAAGGGATCGTGATGTCTTTCTATGGGATCGCAGGTCTCTTTATTAGCTCCTATTTGTGGTGCACAATTGCGTGGAATGTAGGTAGTGGTTATGATCGATTCGATAGAAAAGAAGGAATAGTGTGTATTTTTCGTTGGGGATTTCCTGGAAAAAATCGTCGCATCTTCCTTCGATTCCTTATGAAAAATATTCAGTCCATCAGAATAGAAGTTAAAGAGGGTATTTATGCCCGTCGTGTCCTTTATATGGAAATCAAAGGCCAGGGGGCTATTCCCTTGACTCGTACTGATGAGAATTTGACTCCACGAGAAATTGAACAAAAAGCTGCTGAGTTGGCCTATTTCTTGCGTGTACCAATTGAAGTATTTTGAAATGAACTGAAGAATAAATGCTTTCTCATCAGGAGGGAAAATCCTCTTTTTCTATAGCATAACTTAACTGAAGTTTCTTCAGAACGCTCATTCGAGCCAAAGTAGACGTATATGGAACAGCCATAAAACAAAACTGTTTTTGTCCGCAAAAATGGCCTTTTATGTGTATTATGGAAATCCACTCAACTCAATTCAGTAACAAAACAAGTAACAAATAGAAATAATGGATTCATCTCATATATCAAAACATTTCGGAATAAAGAAAAAAAATTTCTCTTTTTATTTTAGGTCCAATATTTTGAATTGATACATTAGATACAGATAGATCATATCTTGTAAATTATCTCTCTTTTCTTTTGTCAATCGACGTTTCTTTTTATCCTTTCTTTTGGGTTCCTTAATGACCAAACAATTGGATTTCTTATAACAATAACTATCCAATTTCTCTCTTGTTTTGCCACTCATTTTTGATCACAATATTCTTCAGAAATTGATCTCAATTATTCCGGGACTATGAGTAGCCAGCGACATTTTTTCGAAATATTGAATATTTTAATAGAAAGGGAGTTCTTTCGTCTCGAAATACGAATAATATTCATTACTTGAAATGGTTCTTTCGGGCATTCATCGAAAGGAGGCAATTGCTTCGAATTTGACCAATTGAGATATCTGGAAACAAAACAATATTTTTGATTATTTCTTCATTCGAATTCGAAGTGGACTCTTATTCTATTTCTGTATTCTTTCTAGATTCAAGGACTACCCACTGAATCACAAATAAAAAACAGCGAATAGATTCATAGGCTCGATACCTTGTAATAGAACTCATGCTTGATAGAAATATTAGATCGCATAGAGTCGACGAATGAGGTGGGTTCATTAACAATTCACAGATGAAAAAAATGGCAAAAAAGAAAGCATTCACTCCCCTTCTATATCTGGCATCTATAGTATTTTTGCCCTGGTGGATCTCTCTCTCATTTAATAAAAGTCTGGAATCTTGGATTACTAATTGGTGGAATACTAGGCAATCCGAAACCTTTTTGAATGATATTCAAGAAAAGAGTATTCTAGAAAAATTCATAGAATTGGAGGAACTCTTCGTGTTGGACGAAATGATAAAGGA